TAATTAATTCATTTTTATCTCTATCAAGATGTTTACTTTCATCCAAAAATTGACCCCAGCTTTTTATGCTGTTCTCCTTGCAAAATACTGGATTTATATCCACACCATTCCTATTCTTTAAATTGAAATTGAAAGAATTGAGAATTCTAAATTCTCTACGACGTCTAGACGAGAAAATCATTTCAGGAACAAGCAAATCAAAATTATCCTTAGCAACATAGTTTTGTTTTCCGTCTCTTTGATTAGTTTGTTGCTTACTCTTATGAACCAATGAAATACTTATGGCTTGATACATAAGAAATTGTTCATGATTTTTTATAGACAGATTGAATTGGGGTTTGAAAATCACTACCCCATTTTTCACCCACTCTGTAAAAGTAAAATTCACACCAGGCAGCAATGCCATGTTTTCCATCCACACATCTCCCATTCGAAGATAGGCCAAAGTCATTTCTTTGTGTCTTGAAAGCTTTCTTATGTTATTCACCATAGAATAGAACCTGATATGGTTGAACAGCTCCAACTCCTCATGCACGTCCAATTGAAAAGCCAAATACTGGCTCAGATACTGAAAGAAACCTCGTTTCCTCGGGTAACTATGGTATTGGTTTTCTGTTTTCAGGAACCATTTTTCATAATGTGTTGTAATAACTTCTTCGATGTCTTCAATAACATTTTCTTTTTCTTTAGTAACATATTCTTTTTTTTTACTAACATCTTCTTTTTCTTTACTAACATTTTCTTTTCCTTTACTAACATTTTCTTTTTCTTTACTAACATCTTCTTTTTTTTTACTAACATTTTCTTGTTCTTTACTAACAATTTCTTTTCCTTTACTAACATTTGCTTTATTTTTCCTAACATTTTCTTTTCCTTTACTAACAATTTCTTTCTTTTTCCTAACATTTTCTTTTTCTTTACTAACATCTTCTTCTTCGTCACTAAAAATTTCTTTTCCTTTAAAATTTAAAAAAAGTAATTTGATTGGTCTAACCCACGGTTTCATTTTATATGTCTCCTTAAGTAGCTTAAGTTCTGGGAAGAGCCAATCTTCCTGATTCGAATTCTCTATGTATTCTTCGAATTCGAAGATGCCTTTATTCATTCCCATCCAATTAAAAAAGCTGTTTTTGTGTTTTTTGTGATTGAGCGGATTGATTTCTTTGATTTCTGTATCCTTGTTGATTTCTGGATCCTCTTCGAGTTCTGTATACCGGTTGAATTTTGGATACGAACACATCATATCATAAATAAGACCTCTATTCTCAATTATTTGAGAATTATTAGTCCCAATCTTAGTATTTGTATTCTTTTTCTTAGTATTTGTATTCTTTTTCTTAGTATTTGTATTCTTTTTCTTAGTATTTGTATTCTTTTTCTTAGTATTTGTATTCTCTTTCTTAGTATTTGTATTATGGTTAGGATCGATCTTCATCCAGGCCTCAAAATTGACTGGAAAATTTTTGAGAATTTCCCGATCAAAATCAAAATATTTTCTATAATATTTTCTATTATAATAATGATACTTAGCATTATAATCTTTTCTCTTTCGAGTTTCTTCCATCTTGTCTAGATCTATATAATTCTTTAGATAATTGTTGATAAAAATATCCTCTGGTATATCAAATAATTTGTCTTTCTGTGCGGTGTAATTATAAGAGATCTCTTGGTTCTTATTTACTTGTTTCTTATTTACTTGTAATGGAAATTGATAAATATAGGAGTCCTTCTTAGTTTCAGAATAAATAGATTTATATGCTAAAAGATCATATCTATAGTTTTTTTGAAACTTATTTTTTTGATTTGTTTTTGTTAATGAATATACTTCAGAATCATTTTGTTTTTTGGAATGAAGTAATGGGTCTTTTTCATATGAATCTCCTTTATTGAAATCTTTATTTTGAGGCGTATGGCGTTGGTTGACTCCATTTCGCCATTTTTGTGGGATTAATAGAGACCATCTAATCTGAGATAAATTGTATTGATAATGACCTCTTAACCAGTTTTTCCATGGATTCGTTCCAAAATTTCGAAGTTTCTTATGCTTTAATTCGGAATGAAATATTCCTTGTCTTTCAAAAGAATCCTTTATTGCAGTCTTAAGAAAAAAAGACGTTCCGCGATATTGAAGAACAGATCTTAACTTATCACTAACTTGGGTTTGTGCTAATTTGTAAAATACATATGCTTGTGACAGGGAAGATAAATCTGGCAAGGAAAAAAATTTAAGAAAAATACGTAACATCCTCTTATTTCTATTTTTTTCAGTATTGTAAATGGCTTTATCAAAAATTTTTTTTATTAAATTTTTTCTAGAAATATTAATGATACATAGAAAGATATCTAGGTATATTTTGTATATTTTTCCAATGAAACATTTTTGAAAATAATGCAATTTACTTATAAATCGAACTTTTCTTCTTTTTACAATTTTCCAAATATTTTTTGGTGATTCTACATTATTATTTTTATTTTTGTTGTTAGTACTATTATTTAGTCCTGGAGTTACTTTTTTTTTTTCTTTTGTAATTCTTTCTATTTTATTTTTGATTGTGCTTGTTCTATTAATCAGATGTTTTATTTTTTCTTCTGAATTTGTACAAGCTGTAGATTGAATTTGACTAAATGATTCATGAATTATCTCATTGCTGATTATAGAATCTTTTTCTTTTTTAGTTTCACTCGATTCATATACTCCTACTCCTATCAATTTCAATCTTGGATTTTCTTTTAGTTTTTTTAAAAGTTCTTCTTTTTTTCTTTTTAGAACTAGAACCGTTTTGATAAGCCATTTTATTATTTTTTTGGGGCCTTGTTGAACTAGAACAAATTTTGGTTTTATTATTTTGTGGAAAACTCTTCTTATAACTCGAAACTCGTTCTCGTTCAATTTGGTTTTGTTCAATATTTTTTTTTTTATTTCTTCTAGTTCTTTAAAAATGGGCGTAAAAAAAATGGAAAGGGAAGGGTCGGGTCGGGCAGAACCCAAAGGATATTCAGCTAGTCCCCACAGAGTCCTTATAAAAGCAAAATCGCTGTTTTCGTTGTCTATATCAGCTGCTGTGTGCCAAGGTTTCAAAATAAAAGGACATAAAACTTTGATCTGAAGACCGTACTCGAACCACTCCTCCGGAAATGCTGTGGCTTTGTCGGATACAGAACCACCGCTATAGGTGCATTTAACATGAACCTCTTTCCGCCAGTCCGCTATATCCTCAGACCACTCGGGCTTTTGCAATAATAAGAAACGGACAATATTTTTAGCTATTATCAATGAAGGCAATGCAATATATTTTCTAAAATATGAGTTATAAAGTAATATACAACCTCTTACTCCCTGCCCATAATATACAAGATTATCCCATTCTTCCGTTGCGTGCCACTGTACCTCGTCTTTTTCGAGATCGTAGCTGTCTTCCGATGTCCCTTTGGGTTCGTCTTTCTTACTTTTTGTTTTTGTCTGTTCTTTGTTACGTTTGTTAAGAGTCAAAAGGCCCCCTTTTTTGCTTCCAAACCTATGCATCAAATTTTTAATTTTCAAAACAAGGACCTTCGGGTTCATTACCCCCAAATAAATAGACAGTCTACTTTTTAAGAAGCCCAAAAAAAGAGGGGACTGCGGCCATATTTCAATCTTTCTTATAATAACTCCTCTTTTACGCCTTTGGGCGCCCATAGAACCTTTGATTACCCCCGCACCAAAGTCTGCGTCGCTCGACACGTCTATCAGAAACAGCTGGGCTTCCTCAACATCAATAATATTGAGGTTGTTCTTAATATCAATAATATCAATCGCATCATCAGGAGTAGTAACTTTTTCATTAGTACCATTTTCATTAGTACCATTTTCATTAGTACCATTTTCATTAGTAGCATTTTTCTTAGTCTTTTTACCTTTTTTAATAATATTTTCCACATTCGCAGGACTATAACGAAGTTTACGTTTAAATGGTGGTGAGATAATCTCATACGTTTCCCGATAGTTCTCAATATAAGATTCTAGATCTTGTTCTAACTCGGTGAATAATTTGTATGACCATCGAGGGACTTTTTTAAAGATTTCGGTTTGTCCAAGATATATTCCGAGATTATATTTTATTTTTTGCTTTACCCTTTTTTTTTTTCGCTGTTCCCAATCAATTCTTCCTTCCCCTTTTTCCAAAAGATTAGAATATAATTTTTCCAAAGGATTAGAATATAATTTTCCTTCTCTTCTTAGTCGTCGTGTTTTTCTTTTTAGTATCGCTAAGAGTCTCTGTTCATATTTTGGGGAATCGAGAAGGAAACCTGGAAGAAGGGTATCATGAAGTTGATTTAGAGCAAGGATTTGGTTAAGTTTAGATTCTAAAGTTCCAATGTTGATTCTTCCACGAGATTTAGAAGTTGCATTATTTTTTCTTCCACGAGATTTAGAAGTTCCAATGTTTTTTCTTCCACGAGATTTAGAAGTTGCATTATTTTTTCTTCCACGAGATTTAGAAGTTCCAATGTTTTTTCTTCCACGAGATTTAGAAGTTGCATTGTTTTTTCTTCTACGAGATTTAGAAGTTGCATTGTTTTTTCTTCTACGAGATTTAGAAGTTGCATTGTTTTTTCTTCTACGAGATTTAGAAGTTGCATTGTTTTTTCTTCTAGGAGATTTACGAATTTCGTTGTTTTTTCTTCTACGAGATTTACGAATTTCATTGTTTTTTCTTCTACGATATTTACGAATTTCATTGTTTTTTCTTCTACGAGATTTAGAAGTTGCATTGTTTTTTCTTCTACGAGATTCTAAAGTTCCAATGTTGATTCTTCCACGAGATTTAGAAGTTGCATTATTTTTTCTTCCACGAGATTTAGAAGTTCCAATGTTTTTTCTTCCACGAGATTTAGAAGTTGCATTGTTTTTTCTTCTACGAGATTTACGAATTTCATTGTTTTTTCTTTTACGAGATTGAGAGTCACGAATTTCATTGTGGAGTTTTCTACGAGATTCAAGAATTGCATCCTCTTCGATTTCACTAGGTTGAGAAGTTTCAGCTTCGATTCTTCCACAACTATGAATCAATTTTTTGATTCTTCCACGATAGGGCCCATTCAAAAAAGGATCATACATTTTTGGTAAACAGGTTTTTTTAGTTTTATCAGTACAAACCCTAGTCCTTTTTTCGAGTATATTTAGAAAAGGCAATCCCGCGTCTAGAGCCTCAATTCTCTTTATAAACTCATTATTTAAGTTCTTTTTTTTTTGTTTGTTCTTATAAAGCCAAGCTTTGTCTAGTTTATCAAAGGAGAGTGTTTCTACTGTGGACGAAGATATCCTCCTTTTCATCATTTCCTTAAAAATAGAAAAACTAGGAGGATATGTAAAAGATATTCTTTCTTTTCCATCACTTCGGCATGTATCAAAAAAATATTGTGAGGCTTCCTTTCTTACAGCCCCCGTAAATCGATTATTTTTTATGTATCGTACTGGACGATTCCATCGGTTAGAATCGAAAAAAGGGATCGCAAAAACGCTTTCAAACGATTCGTGGTATTCTTGATCTTGGTCTTCATCCGGATCCGCTCCCCAAATCCGGGGAGGAATATATAGGTTGAATCCCTCTTCTTTTTGTTTCGCCTCCTCCCCTTCGTAAGTGTGAGCTGTTTGTCCTTGGCTTTCTATAGCCTTTTCGATCATTGTTGGGACGTTGATCATTTTAAACGTCAAAATGGGAAACGGGGTTCGGCCTAAATAGTAGACGCAGGTAACATATAAGAAAATTGTAACGAACCGACCCGTGTTTCTCACCAAGTCTATTAACACCAAGTACTGAAATTCTGACACAAGCCACTGACAGTTTGCCACAATCGCTTTAACTTCTGACCCAAGTAACTTAACAAGCCACTCATAAATCTTATTAATGTACTTATTCAATTCTGACTTAATGTACTTCTTCAATTCTGACACACGGGACAGAAATTGTGCCAAAAGGACCTGAAATTCTGCCCCAAGGTACTTATTAATGTACTTATTCAATTTTGACACAAGGTCCTTCTTAGATCTACTCAAAAGATATTTCCGTATCCAGGCGAAGAATCTTTTCGTGAATAAAAGGAAACAAATGTGACCAATTAACCAACCAACAAAACTACTTGTTACAAATAACATCTTGTTGTTGCTGCGAAACATATAAATGTTGACTAATCTGGCTAACATTGAACTTGGGAAAATGAAATGGTTCACTAATTGAAAAATGAAACTATTCAGGAAAATGCTGAAATTGCTTCCGGTACTGGTAGTAGATCGAAAATTGTCGAAGAAAGAAAACAAAAGATACGGTAGAACTAGTACAGTTATTGTATGAGGTCTACACAATAGTAGATGCAGAGGCGTATTATAGATCGATATGAACCTCACGAGCTGTCCCATAATCAAACCAGTTATTGCTGCTACCTTCTTCTCGGTTTCTTCAACCATAAGGAAGAGATAAGCGGGCCTGATGGAAAATGTAGTTAGAAAGCCATAATATAGTCCGACCACAACGGCCGAATTTATTATATTGCGGCATAAAAAGACTAAAGATGAAAAAATCATGACAAAAATCCTCCGGTTTTTTGTTTTTTTTTTGTTTTTGGTTTTCTATTGCAATGGCAATAGACAGTAGACAATAAAATTTGTAAGACAATAGAATTTGTATCTTTTTTATAAAAGATTTGAATATTTTATTATATGAAATCTTTCACCGACCGAATTGATTATCTTCATCCATAATCATACTAAAGATGGAAAAATCCTCCCCTTTTGAAAGGCTAAATAGGATAATATTTCACAATCTAAGAATGATTGCTTTTCCTTTTGTAGAAATTGACTTTAATATACTAATATTTTCTCTTTACGTTCATAGCAGAATTTCAAATTGTATCTGATTAAACCCAGGTATTGTAAACATTCCCTCATTTCTATTCCCGAGCATTTTTATTTAATTTCCCATTTATCGAAAAATCCCATTACATTATTGGCTTATTCTTCATCGAATTAGATAGATGATCTAGCAATGATGGAATTTATATTCTATTTACGGTTACGGAATAACATGAAATTTTAATCAACTTGTTATATGTAATTTCTTTCTAAGAGGTGGAATAGAATAACCCCATTGAAGCGTAATGATCATACGTCTGTAATGCATTGTCTGTCCCATAATAAGTCCCATTCTTCTAGCCTTTCCCGGAAGTCGATGACTATTCATAGCTATTACATTACTTTGACACCAAAGAAGAGTTCAACCCAATGCTTTATTTATGTAATAACCGAATACTTTTGTCTGTAAATAGTGCACATCCATTTCTTCTAGCCTTTCCCGGAAGTCGATGACTATTCATAGCTATTACATTACTTTGACACCAAAGAAGAGTTCAACCCAATGCTTTATTTATGTAATAACCGAATACTTTTGTCTGTAAATAGTGCACATCCATTTCTTCTAGCCTTTCCCGGAAGTCGATGACTATTCATAGCTATTACATTACTTT